TCCAATATGTAAGGTTTATGAGTCATCTCATAAAAAAGCAGTGTAATAAAGCATTAATCAATATGGATTCATAAAAAAGAAAATGAATCTGTTCATAGAACAAAAAAAAAATAAGAGCTTCGAGCTAATAAAGATTAAGAAAATTGGCTTAACAAAAAATTTCATTATGAGCTCCATTGTAGAAATCAGACCTAACCATTAAGTAAGAAGCGATGGGAACGATGGAACCTGTGAATCCAAATCTATTGACAACAGACTCATTGATCGGGATGGCGAAACAAACCAGAGACTAATTCCTTCATTTATTGGGAAAAGAAAAGTCATGAGTTAACCCTACAACTGAAATAGCACCGAAAAGAGTAAATATTCGCCCGTGAAAACTTTATTTTCTTGAATTGATAATTTTTGGTCAATACAATAGGATAAAAAGCAAAACAAAAAAAAGATTCGTTATAACATAAAAAAATACGATATTTAAAAATTTAAAATAGAAATATTAATATGTTTAGTTAGCTAAAAAAACAAGATATACAAATGAATAATAGACAATTTGAAAATTTTATTATTCGCGAGGAGCTGGATGAGAAGAAACTCTCATGTCCAGTTCTGTAGTAGAGATGGAATTCAGAACCAACCATCAACTATAACCCCAAAAGAACCAGATTTCGTAAACAACATAGAGGAAGAATGAAGGGAATATCTTATCGAGGTAATCATATTTCTTTCGGTAAATATGCTCTTCAGGCACTTGAACCTGCTTGGATCACATCTAGACAAATAGAAGCAGGTCGACGAGCAATGACACGAAATGCACGCCGCGGTGGAAAAATATGGGTACGTATATTTCCAGACAAACCGGTTACAGTAAGACCCGCAGAAACACGTATGGGTTCGGGGAAAGGATCCCCCGAATATTGGGTAGCTGTTGTTAAACCAGGTCGAATACTTTATGAAATGGGTGGAGTAACAGAAAATATAGCCAGAAGGGCGATTTCAATAGCATCGTCCAAAATGCCTATACGAACTCAATTTATTATTTCGGGATAAAAAGAATCAAAAGAAAAAGGTCTTGGGGATAAAAAAACAACCACGGGTGCCGGTTTCTTTCTTTGGACAAACAATATTTCTTTTTTTTTCTTCACTCTTTGCTTTGCATTGAAAGAATATATTCTAAAAAACTGATATGATTCAACCTCAGACTCTTTTGAATGTAGCGGATAACAGCGGGGCTCGAGAATTGATGTGTATTCGAATCATAGGAGCTAGCAATCGTCGATATGCTCATATCGGTGACGTTATTGTTGCTGTGATCAAAGAAGCAGTGCCAAATATGCCCCTAGCAAGATCAGAGGTGGTCAGAGCTGTAATTGTACGTACTTGTAAAGAACTCAAACGTGATAACGGTATGATAATACGATATGATGACAATGCTGCGGTTGTCATTGACCAAGAAGGAAACCCCAAAGGAACTCGAGTTTTTGGTGCAATTGCCCGGGAATTGAGACAGTTAAATTTTACTAAAATAGTTTCATTAGCTCCGGAGGTATTGTAAGGTCTTTTAAAATAAGATAAGACCATCATCATATGGTTATGTTATAGTAAGGTATTTGAAAGAAAGAGATTAAGAATTTATAGTAGATTGTGTCTCATGCATATGCCTTTAATTTAAATTCATAAACAAATAAGTAAAAAACAAGAAAAACATGTTGATTATATAAAAATTGGGGAGCACCAAGAATTTTAATTCACCATGGGTAGGGATACTATTGCTGACATAATAACCTCTATACGAAACGCTGATATGGATAGAAAAAGGGTGGTTCGAATAGCATCTACTAATATCACTGAAAATATTGTTAAAATACTTTTACGAGAAGGTTTTATCGAAAACGTGAGAAAACATCAAGAAACCAAAAAAGATTTTTTGGTTTTAACCCTACGGCATAGAAGGAATAGGAAAAGGCCTTATAGAAATTTTTTAAATTTAAAACGAATCAGTCGGCCTGGTCTACGAATCTATTCGAATTACCAACGAATTCCTAGAATTTTAGGTGGGATGGGAATTGTAATTATTTCTACTTCTCAAGGTATAATGACAGACCGAGAGGCTCGACTAGAACGAATTGGTGGAGAAGTTTTGTGTTATATATGGTAATCCTTATAATATACGAATTGGGTCCGAAACTTCTTATTTGTGAAAACAAAAAGAAAAGGGGCGGGTTGTCTAATATCGTTCCTACTCCATCAGTTGATACTTCAAGGAGGCTTTACCTGGAATGAAAGAACAAAAATGGATTCATGAAGGTTTAATTACTGAATCCCTTCCCAACGGTATGTTCCGGATTCGCTTAGATAATCAAGATATAATTCTAGGTTATGTTTCAGGAAAGATCCGACGTAGTTTTATACGGATACTACCAGGCGATAGAGTCAAAATTGAAGTAAGTCGTTATGATTCAACCAGAGGACGTATAATTTATCGACTTCGCAATAAGGATTCGAAAGATTAGGTGTTTTTATCAACTTCAACATTTCTTTCGTGGGAATATGATTCGAGATGAAAAATTTAAAGAAACCTATTTTCTTCCAAAAAGTAGATTCAGAATTAAAATGAGGAATGCCAAATATGAAAATAAGAACTTCTGTT